TGTCGTCAATTGACGTATGACTTAAGGCTCAATATAATTTCATATGGCTTAGTTGAATTTGAATAATTTGACCGGCTAAATAATCTTTTGGTAAAGCAACTAAAATCCAATGCGAAGAAAAGGATCTTGAGGATCCAACCCAGCTTTGTGAATGATAGAGATAAAGACGAGAAAGACCAATGAAATCAAGTTTCAAGGTTGTATAGTTTAAAGTTTAATGGTAAAGTTTGATTACCATTAACCTCCAGAATAATGAACAAGTTTTTCGGTTTGATCCATATCCTAAAGGCGGCCTTCGCCTTGAGTTATATTAAGTTAAGCCGCCCTTCTTCCTTATTTTGGTTTATTACACCTTATTTTGGTTTATTACATATTTCTATTTCTACTATACTATTTCTATGTTTCTACGTGTTTCTACTATATGTGTTTATATTGCTTTTTTATTTCCTAAGGGTGGTTGGCCCCCGGGACCTAGTATTTCTGTTTCTAGTTTATTTCTGGCTCAAGGTGGCCATAGGCCCCTATGGTCCAGTGGTTACGACCTCTCTCTTTCACGGAGAAAACGAGGGTTCAAGTCCCTCTGGGGGTGTAACAACACTCAAGACTATAGGAGTAGGAGTGGGATTTTCTATCAAGTGATCCCTGTTTGTCAAGTCCTTCTATTAGTCTACTTAGAAGGACTTCATATTTTATATCATTTGATATTTATATTTATTTGTCAAGTCTGCCTGGGAGATGAAAGGAAGTTGATTATGGAACGTCTAAAATGAATTAGGCGTTGGGTCGATGCCCGAGTGGTTAATGGGGACGGACTGTAAATTCGTTGACAATATGTCTACGCTGGTTCAAATCCAGCTCGGCCCAACAATTTGGCAACCTACTATCATATGGTAGAGCCTAAGAAATACCTATCCAAATTTTCTGCTAGATCTCTTCTTATTTCCATGGGATTGTAGTTCAATAGGCTAGAGCACCGCCCTGTCAAGGCGGACGTTACGGGTTCGAGCCCCGTCAGTCCCGACGGATCCAATAAGTACATCAATTCGCCTCTTTATTTTCTGTGAAAAAGAAGGGGAGCATAATTGAATTCTGAAGGGGTTTCCCCTCTTTTTTTCAGGATTCTGTCGAAGAAAGAACAAACCCTAAACAAAAATGAAAATAACTAAAATAGTGAAGTTGATAGAATATTCCATTTTTTCTCCCGCGACTCATTTTTCTCATACTTCTTCGTCTTTCAAAGAAAATTGGATCATTAAAATTTAGAACCTAATTATTCTCTTTTTCCACTTCGCTTGTATTGTTTGTTGGGGTTTTGTAGTTAATGGAAACAGACGCGTGGTTAGATGATACTTCATTTGATGGTTCTACAAGGAAGACCTAAAAAGAAAGAACAGAAAATAAGGAGAAATAAAGGTGTTTTTTATTGGTCCGGGAATCCAAGATTGGATTCACTATGGATAAAAGATCTTCGTATGTTATACTATTCAATTCTCGACGACGAATTAATTTAATAGCTCAGATATTGTTATTCATAATATTGATCCGATTCAAGATCATCGATAGTTAATGCATTCATTGAATTGACAGGTGAAAGATTTATCATCTCTATGGGATTAAATCCCGAGTTATTGTGAAATAAAAAAAACGATGAAATTATGGAAGTAAATATTCTTGCATTTATTGCTACTGCACTGTTCATTTTAGTTCCTACTGCTTTTCTACTTATAATTTACGTAAAAACAGTCAGTCAAAACAATTAATTACTTTAAATAAATGAAACTTGACTTCTGAATTCTTATCAATAGTTGAAGAAATCAAATGAAAAGTATTCTATTTTTGTGTCTTAAATGAAATCAAGGGGCTATAATCCGCGGTATTCTATGAGATCCGAGAATATGGTAAGTAAGAAATTTATTTCTTACTTACCATACTCTCTAGTAAGTAGTGTATAAAGTTTAAATAGAGTTGGTATACTCTATTAGCTTCTATCTTCAATATATGTAGTTATTAATCCATATATAGAATTGACGTAGGACCCAATTCTATTTATTTGATACATCTATTTATTCCGATGAATCTGAAATAATCGTTTTACTGTTATAGAATACATTTCTCCACTAGAATCCAATGGAATTTTGAAATGAAGATATTTTTATTTCAAAATTATTTCATTTCAAATAAAAAATGCGTTACGGAACGATCTATAAAAGAATTGATAGCGTTTCATTCCTCAACTAAATTAGGAGTGCTTTTAAAGTCCACTTCTTCCCCATACTACGAGTGAAAGGGAAAATGTAAAGACTACCATTAAAGCAGCCCAAGCGAGACTTACTATATCCATGTGAATTATGTCCCTTATCTCTATGATAGAATTATTCCATTATTGCTCACTAATAATAGTAGAATGAATGGTCCAGAGTCAAAAAGTCTGACCAAACACTATTGATGAACCAATAAAATAAAGCCATTTCAAAAATTCCTATATGATTTCTAATGGGGAAAGACTAAACACAAGTAAAATATACAATGACACTACAAAGGAATGTTACTAATGGAATGGAACGTCCAGTAATAAAATAACAGAGCCCTTTCCTTTTTTTCTTGCCCTTCAAAGTAAAAATAGATCAATTGTTATCTATTACATAATTTTATTTCCTATTTGATATTTGATATAATGCGTACCCCTTCGCGATTGTCTAGCTGAAGGAGTTGGGAGATAGTATATTATACTCTTGACGGGGGGGTTAAAAAAATCATTTTTTCACTTTTTTCTATAAAAAATCTATCCAATCTCAATCTAATAGTGATTGAATGCCTGAACACTCAGAGATTCTCGCGAGTCTATATATGTAGATTACAGTATAGAAAGGACTTTACCTAACTAGTAGTTGAATTATCCCCCGGCTATCCGATGTAATTTAAGACCCAATGAGTATACATTACATTAGCAGTAGAAGGGAATCGAAAAGTCTTGCTTCGACCTTTCTTTTTTATATTCAAAGATTGGAAATCTTTTACAAAAACAAAATTACCAGAATAGATGTTTAGAATCAACCAAGTATCAACAGTCCCCTTATTCTGTTTTGCTGGGGAAAATTATATTTAGTTATATCAGCAGAGCAGAATAAGATATTTCTATTCATTTGTTGATGAGGCGGCACCCGGATTTGAACTGGGGAAAAAGGATTTGCAGTCCCCCGCCTTACCACTCGGCCATGCCGCCAAAACGATACACAACAGGATAAAAAATTACCGTTGGATTACTAAACTTTAGTTTATTGTACTTGCATCCCCTTTTTCATCCTTTTTCTAAATAAATATAAAAAAAAATTATAAAAGAAACCCTTTTTCCCCTTTTGATTGTGTTTTATTTACCCCTTTGATTGATTGTATAGTATCTCAAAACACACAATGCCGAAAAACTTATACTCACTTTTCTATTGAAAAATCAAATTTGATTTTGACTCAAAAAAGCTAAAATTTATGACAAACAGGAACCATTAACTATTCGTTGACTGAGAATTCGTGAATTATTCTTAGATTTGAATATCAAATTTGGTTTGCCTAATGACATAAGAAAATACAAATTGATACATCCTTAATTGATTCTTTTGAATCAAAAACCATTCTCCATTTCCATTATAACAAAAATTAGAAGTATATGTAAACCCTAGAACGGAAAGTGTTACACAGATACCAAGTATTTAGAGTATGTTGCCTATAAATAAAGGGAATTCGTTGGAACAAAAAAAAGGCCCGGCTGGGTATTGACCGGGCCAGGCCCAAAAGGCACCTCGAACAAAAAAAAGCAAGAAGGTCTTCTTTATTTATCTTTCTATTTGGATCTTTCGAGCATCTAAATGGAATTGCTAATTATATAATAACGATAAAGAATGTGAAAGAAATACTTTCTTTAATCCTTACTTGATGTGTAATGTAACATAGTAATTATCTTTTTCAATTGGGAGAGATGGCTGAGTGGACGAAAGCGGCGGATTGCTAATCCGTTGTACGAGTTATTCGTACCGAGGGTTCGAATCCCTCTCTTTCCGTTTCCGTTGATGACTTTATATTTTTTTTCTTTCAATTTTCGCAAACCCTCTTATTATTTTTTCCTAGTTAAACGTGTGGAATAGCTAAAATCAAATTGAAAGAAAATTGTAAAATCAAGCAAGAAAAACTAAATTTTTATTTTATTCTTCACGTCCTGGATTACGTCCTGGATCATTGGATAGGAATCCAAAGATGAAGAGAGAAACAAAGAATATTACTACTGTGTAAACGAAAAGTTTGAGAGTAAGCATTACACAACCTCCAAGATCATTTTTTGAAAAAGAAAAACGAGAAAAGATAATAGATCCTCCATTTTTATATCACATATCCTATTTTTACACCAAGAAATAAATTCTAGAAATAGAAAAGAATGTTCAGAAATTCAAATGAAGTTGAAATGAAATTTCAATTTGTAATATAATAAGAGTGTTTAATTACCACAAATCACTTTCATACCCATAATTAGCTATTGTAAGGGGCCCTAAGCTAATAAGGTCTTTCACCATAAAAAGGATTAAAATAGGGAAATGGGGCGAGCCGGGTTTCTCGCGGCTATCCGATAATTTCAATGTTTGAATCGAAGGTTCATACTGTCAGACTTATTTGATCTTATCAATTATTATAATTTTTATCGAATAAATAATGAATTTTCTAGGATAGTATTAAAGATCTTATCGAAAACTTACAGCAGCTTGCCAAACAAAGGCTAAAAGAAAAAAGAACAGGGGTATGACTGGCATAAAATCTACGATTGGATTCAAAAAAGCATAGGCTTCGGGCAATTTGGCGAAGAAAAGACTACTCGGATAAAGGGCAGAATTAAGACAGATCAAACTAAAGATATTAAGCATAACAGACATTTTTTTCGTCGAGATAATTGCATTTTGATTGAGTTATTGATATAAGGAAAAATAAAGAAAGTAGGGTAGACAAAAAAATACTTCTTTTTCCGTTCAATCAAAAATCCTCCAATTCTCAAAGGAGAATAGAAGAAATCATACTTTCATACAATATCTTAATTGAATTATATGTAATGATCAATAAATTCAGTTGAATTCTAAATATACACATGTCAAAATCCTAGCACGAATCTATAATAGATTCTATAAAGAATAAAGATTTTCTATAGATAGTTTGGCCTGGAATTGACGAACACTTACTACCAATATTATTCTTTATTAGTATCCAATAAAAGTAGAAATGGGGCGTAGCCAAGCGGTAAGGCAACGGGTTTTGATCCCGCTATTCGGAGGTTCGAATCCTTCCGTCCCAGAGCATATCTGTTGTATCTGAATACTTCTTTTTTGTTCAACAAGGTTCTGTTTAAAGGTCTAATATTGGATAGAATATTATTCCTCTTTCTTTTTTTAATTTTGAATGATTCTTTTCGGAATCATATCTAAGTTTTTCACAAACTGAACTAAATCGAGTTCAAATGACATTCAAATGCAAAAGTAACTGATAACTGAAACCTTTTCTGATTCAGATAAAGATAAGATGAGACATAGATCACAGTTGCAGAAAGATTACTTACTCTCAGGCTAAACAAAATAAGAAAATACATATAAAAGAGGAAGTGCTTAGCTTATAGGTATGTATTGTTATCCTATTTCAGTCACAATAGTCTTTCTATTTTTGTGAAAAATAATGAGCATCCCTAAAATATTAAAATTGAAATATTTAACAATAATATTTATTTTTATTGTTCGATCTATTTAGCTTATTTGCTTTACATCATTGATAATTCCATTCGAAAATATTTTTTCTTATGATAATAAAATGGAGTCTTTACTGCAAAACTTGATTCAAATAATGATGCAGAAGTAGGAAACTTTTTCAAGTAGCAAGATTTGTAATGATTCCTTATGGATTGAATCTTGGGGAAGTTGGAAATGGCTCAGTCTATCTTATTGAGTCACTTGAAGAGGCAGAGTCAAATAGAATTTATTTTTATTTATTACTGTGATTTCTATTTCTATTAGTTATGTTATTTCTATATTTAGAGTTCTGGAATTTATGTTAGATATTTTTTTTGAGATCGATATTTATAGAAAAATGTTCCATTCATACAAAAAAAGCCGGGGTCTTGCTAATATTTCTTCAGAAAAATCTTTCTTATCTATCTACATAGATTTCTTATCTATCTACATAGATAAGAAAAAATATAAATGACTATGTCTATGTACCGAGCGAACCAATGACTATTCATGATTCCATAATATAATTGAATCAATTCCATACTGGTTCCAAATTAGAGGAATGTTATGGTAAAACTTCGTTTAAAACGATGTGGTAGAAAGCAACGTGCGACTTGAAGGACACGATCCGCCGTGGATTCTTATTCTTACATCCACCATTTTATATAGGAATGAAAGTGCTCTTGGCTCGACGTCGTTTGTTCTATTCTACTAGAACCCCTCTTTTTTGTTGGGTTGTAATGTAAATAGTGCATGATGGAGCTCGGGTAGAAAGTATTTATTAATTTCTCAGAGGCAACGATCTAGGGTTAATGCCAATCAATAAATTGGAACAACTTCGTAAGTATATCTTCGATATAGAAATCGAAAAGATCCGATTCGAGCAAATTAAAAAAATTTTTTGTTGGAAGGGTTAAAACTTTTTCGATCCACAGTGTATCGCGCACGAATCAACCATATGATTCTTTGATAGAAAGAAATCACAAAAAGGGTATGTTGCTACCATTTTGAAAGGATTAAGAAGCACCGAAGTAATGTCTAAACCCAATGATTTAAAACAAAGATAAAGGATCCCAGAACAAGGAAACACCACTTCAATTGTCTCACGGATCCGAATAAAGAATCAAAATAGATTTTAAACGAGACAAAAAAGGAGGGGTTAAAGACCACTCAATAAAAAAATATCTTAAAGATTTTTCTTTAAGATATTTGAGAATTATTGAACTTGAGTTATGAGTACAAATGATTTTTTTTCAGGAAGCTAAAAAAATAATTATGAGTTAAATTATAGACTCATTTATTTTACGGATTCCTTTTCTATTTATTCTAATTTTATCCATAGACAAAACTTCTAATCATTTTTTTCTCGAGCCGTACGAGGAGAAAACTTCCTATACGGTTCTAGGGGGGGTTTCTTTTTCATCTACATCTATCCCAATGAGCCGTCTACCGAATCGTTGCAATTGATGTTCGATCCCGAAGAGAAGGAAGAGATCTTCGGAAAGTGGGTTTTTATGATCCTATCAAGAATCAAACTTATTTAAACGTTCCCGCGATTCTCTATTTCCTTGAAAGAGGCGCTCAGCCTACAGGAACTGTTCAGGATATTTTAAAAAAAGCAGAGGTTTTTAAGGAACTTTACCCTAATCAAACGAAATAAAATTAATTAAATTAAGGAAATAAAAACTAAGGGTAGGATAGTGATTTCTATATCATTTTGGATATCTTTTCTATACTATGTTTTTTTATT